TTGAATAAATCCTCCTCTATCTGTTGCGGATCGAGGGCCCCTTCCCCTTCTTCAAACTCCGATTCGTATTTTTCATATAGAAATCTCTGATCAACGATAGAACAAGATCCATTTTGCATCATATCTAACTGATTCCTTGGTTCGGACCGAAGGAGTAATGTCACTCGATTATTATCAAACTGACTGCAATATTTTTCTGTCCGTGAGGATCCCGCCAGAGCCAGAGCGCCTTCTACTTCTAATAGTAATAATAGTAATAGGCCATGAACTAGATCAGAATCATTCTCAACGAATCCATACGAAGTGATCCAATTTTTTTCATCGTGTCTGGATGAAGACCAAAGATCTTGAGCGACCAATCCGGCAGAACAACTCAAAAGATAAAGAAGTATCGTGAATTTCTTCATGCTCGTTCCAAGTTCGAAGTACCATTTGTACAAATAAGAATCCCCTCCCTTACAGGATTTCTTCTTCATATAGATAGATATAGGATCTATGGGGCAATTACTTAGAAGTACATTTTGTGTAACAGCCCTTCCTATCTGATAGAAAAGGATCCCATGATCCTGAACCGATCTTATCTGGGATCGAAAATCCCAAGTTTTTCTATGAAGAGCTGATCTAATTGTATTAGTTTCTATAATGGATTTATTCTGTGTAATACTAATTGATAGGGCCTCATTGATAAGTGCTACAAGATCTCGCGCATTGGAACCCATGGTTATGGACCCGAATCCGTTAGTATGGAACATCTTCTTTTCCAGGTGAAATCCTCTAGTATATGAAAGAATGAAAAAGTGCTTTCGTTGTTGTGGAAGAAGAAGCCTTCGTATCTTAATGCATGTATTGAATTTCTTCGGAGCTATTAGAGCGGGATCCACTTTTTGGGGAATATGAGTCGAAGCAATAACAAGAATCTTTCCAGTGGAACATCTTTCACAATCCCTGGAGAGATAGTTCTCTAATAGACCGAGGGATAAGTAATTCGACTCATTCACATGCAGATCATGAATGTTTGGAATCCATATTATGCAAGGAGACATTGCTTTTGCTAATTCGAATTGAAGGGTGATATCAAATCGGTCTATTTTCGGCGTCATATACATAGTTAGCACATTCGTCATAGTTAGCAGCTCCGTATCAATATCAAGGTCATCATCACTATCATCAATATCGTCACTATCATCAATATCGTCACTATCATCAATATCGATATCATCAATAAGATAACCTTTAGGCTTGTCATCCAGGAACTTGTTCGGAAATACCGTAATGAAAGGAACATAGGAGTTTGTCGCTAGGTATTTGACCAAACAGGATCGTCCAGTTCCTATAGAACCTATCACTAAAATACCTCTAGAAGGGGATAGGGCTAAGCGGAGCGAAAAGGGTTTTCCATGAGAAGATGGGGAATGAAAAATATTAGCCCCACACGAGGTTTGTGAATAAGTGATTGTATGATAATGAGCAAGGAATATCCGTCTTTCTGCTAAACAGGATCTATTGAACTCATAATTCATTAGATCCTTTTGATGAATGTCAACTAAGTATCGTAAGGAAATTGATCCCGGTTGTTCAATCATTTGATAACCAGAGTCATTCTTTGATAAATGATCACTATGAGTCAGACTCAATAGAATTTGATCAATCCTTTTTTCTGTCGTTAAGGTGGAGAACTGAACCAAGAATTCTCTTTCTTCATCATCAATCGAATCACTGTTCGCGACCCAGAATTCTATTTTCTCATCAATCCAATCACCGTTCACGTTTTTTCTTTTTCTTATCAATGAATAGATCTCTTTACTTGTACGACTTATATGTCTCGTATTTCTCGAAAAAATGATTCGATTGATGGGATTTGGTATGATACTTACAAGATCGATGAGATTGATCTTCCAATCTTTCTTCTTAGAACGTATTGATTTGACCCCATAAGCGGGACCACCACCCAATAGCATGTTGCCACCAGAAGCAGAACCCCGTATTTCTTCCAGAGAATCTCCTAATTGTTCCAGAACAACTAGAAAGAGATTCTTTAACCAGAAAGGATTCAGTTCAGATGGAGGATACCTATCCAGAAGTTTTCGAAATTCCATCATGTATGATGGAATCATCAAAGATTTGATCTTTTCTAACTCTGTCTGTAACTCACTAGAGGCTCGGGAAACAAAGAGAAGATGTATACGAACGAGATATCCAGCAACAAGAAGAAGGAAAAAGATGGAATAGAGGAACTCCCGAGCATTTGTTGATCTCAGATGTGCCCATATCAATGGAACGGGTGACTCATTCTTTCGATGAATCATTTCTTCGGACAGAAGAAGATTCTGTAAACATTGACTCGAAATCTCACTTATCAGAGTCCATTGTGGAAGAATCTTCTGAAGAATTGGCCGTGATATATCTGATCCATGCATCATATCATGAAAAATGGATACAAATTTTTGACTACTACTCAGTATCGGCAATGGGTCTGAAAGAGTATCTAAAAGGGTGAAAT